ATCCGGGACCTTTGACACAAATAGACGCATCGCGAGTTCCATACAGATTACTTCTCAATACAATTTCTTTCAAATTCATTAAAATTTCATGTACGGATTCTTGAATACCGACTATGGTAGAATATTCATGTGGTATTTTATCGGATTTTGCGCGTGTGATACATGTTCCTTCTATTTCTCCAAGCAGAGCTCTTCGCATCGCAATGCCTATTGTATCGGCTTGTCCTCTCATAAGTGGAGCCAGAAGAAAGCGTCCATAATAAAGACGTTTACTGTCTGCTCTTGATTCAACACACTTCCACTGTAGTGGCCGAGTAGATACTGTTACTTTCTCTTGACCCATATTATTTGATCAAATCATTGAATTATTTATTTCTCTTGAAATATTTTCAATGTTTATTTTTACACACGTCTTTTTTTAGGGGGCCTGCAGCCATTATGTGGCATAGGAGTTACGTCTCGTATGAAACTTAATAGTATACCACTTCTGCGAATAGCTCTTAATGCCGCATCTCTTCCGAGACCGGGGCCTTTTATCATGACTTCTGCTCGTTGCATACCCTGATCCACTACTGTCCGAATAGCATTTCCTGCTGCGGTTTGAGCGGCAAATGGTGTCCCTCTTTTTGTACCCTTGAATCCGCAAGTACCGGCGGAGGACCAAGAAATTACCCGCCCCCGTACATCTGTAACAGTCACAATAGTATTGTTGAAACTTGCTTGGACATGAATAACTCCCTTTGGTATTCTACGTACATTTTTACGTGAACCCATATGTCTATTCTTACGTGAACCAATTCTTGGTAGAGGTTTTGCCATATTTTGTCATCTCATAAATCTAAGCCAGAGATATATGGATATATCCATTTGATGTCAAAACAGATCCTTTATTTATTTTTATTTTATTTAGTATTTAGTTGGATATTGGGTCTTTTAGATTTATGGAGTTTCCTTCCCCCCCCTTTTTTTTTCTAAAAATTATTTATCCTTGTCTTTGTTTATGTCTTGGGTTGGAACAAATTACTATAATTCGTCCTCGCCTACGGATCAGTCGACATTTTTCACAAATTTTACGGACGGAGGCCCTTATTTTCATATTTGTCATTCCTTAACTTAATTCTTAATCTCTTTATTTGAAGAAAATAAGTTTCTTGAAATTTTGAATTTCGAATTGTATCTCCACGAAATGAATGTTGAAATTGAGAAAATCACCTAATCACTAATACCATTGGGAAGTGATTCAGAAATTAAACCTTAATGAATCTTTTTTTGTTCGTTCACTTGAGGGTATCAACTAATGTGCGAGGTGTAATATTAGAAACCCACCCTTTCTCTTTTTTCACAAATACGAAAGTTCCATATACATATATAATTCGAATATCCGAAAAGATTACCATATATAGCACAAAATTTCTCCACCGATTCCTTCTAGTCGAGCTTCTCTGTCTGTCATTATACCCCGAGAAGTAGAAAGAATTACAATTCCCATCCCGCCTAAAATTCTTGGGATTCGTTGATAGTTAGAATAGATTCGTAGACCGGGTCGACTGATCCGTTTTAAATTTAAAACAGTTTTATCTGGTCCTTTCCTATTCCTTTTCCTTCTATGTCGTAGGGTTAAAACAAAAAAAAGATTGTTGCTTTCCTGATGTTTCCTCATGTTTTCAATAAAACCTTCTCGTAAAAGGATTTTAAGAATGTTTTCAGTGATGTTAGTATATGGTATTCGAACTGTTCTTTTTTTATTCATGTCAGCATTTCGTATAGAAGTTAGTATGTTAGCAATAGTGTCTTTACTCATAAGAAACTAAGATTTTTGTTGTCCCCGAATTTTGATATAATCAACATGCTCTTTTTTTTTCTGAATTATTAAATATTTATGAAATATTAAAGGCATATACGTGAGACACAAACAATCTCCTAATTAATCTAAATCTACTAATTAATTTAATCAATTTAATTCAAATACTAAAAGCTCTATTATAGTTTCATCTTACAATACTTCAGGCGCTAACGAAACTATTTTAGTGAAATTTAATTGTCTTAATTCCCGGGCGATTGCGCCAAAAATTCGAGTTCCTTTTGGATTTCTTTCTTGATCAATAACAACTGCAGCATTGTCATCATATCGTATTATCATACCATTGTCGCGTTTGAGTTCTTTACAAGTACGTACAATTACGGCTCTGATCACTTCTGATCTTTCTAGCGGTGTATTTGGTATTGCTTCCTTGATTACAGCAACAACAACGTCACCAATCTTAGCATATCGTCGATTACTAGCTCCTATGATTCGAATACACATCAATTTTCTGGCTCCGCTATTATCCGCTACATTCAAATGGGTTTGAGGTTGAATCATATCGTTTTTTATCTGTTTTTTCAATGCAAAGGGCTAAGTAAAAAAAAAAAAGAAATATTGTTTATCCAAAACAAAAAAAGAAACCTGCAATTGTTTTTTTTCATCCGAAAAACCTCTTTCTTTTGGTTCTACATTCCTATCCTGAAATAATGAATTGAGTTCGTATAGGCATTTTGGATGCCGCTATTGCAATAGCTTTTCTGGCTATATTTTCTGGTACTCCGCTCATTTCATAAAGTATTCTACCTGGTTTAACGACAGCTACCCAATATTCAGGAGATCCTTTTCCTGAACCCATACGTGTTTCTGTAGGTCTTACTGTAATTGGTTTGTCTGGAAATATACGTACCCATATTTTTCCGCCGCGGCGTGCGTTTCGTGTCATTGCTCGTCGCCCTGCTTCTATTTGTCTAGATGTGATCCAAGCAGGTTCAAGCGCTTGAAGGGCATATCTACCGAAGCAAATATGATTACCTCGATAAGATATTCCTTTCATTCTTCCCCTATGGTGTTTACGGAATCGGGTTCTTTTGGGGTTATAGTTGATGGTTCTTTATTACTTCCATCTCTACTACAGAACTGGACATGAGATTTTCTTCTCATCCAGCTCCTCGCGAACGAAACGATTATAAACTAATATACATGTATTTAATGAATAATATATTGAAACAATATATTGAATCATGAGAGTCTTTGATAATCTATTAGAAATTGATATATCTTTTTTGAGATATAACTAAATATGCATTCAATTTATAAAATATAAAAAATTTTGTGTTATTATAAGGTTATAACAAATCTTTAGTTTGTTTTGCCTTTTATTATCATAATCATATTGGATCGACTACAATTTTGAAATCCAAAAAATAAAAATTTTCGCGGGCGAATATTTACTCTAATTTAATATTCAGTTTATCAGATTAGTTCATGGCATGACTTTTCAGAATAGATGAATTGGTCCCTAGTTCATTCCGCCATCCTACCCTATGAACCATTAGGATTCATTTTCAATAGAATCTTATGCACTCACGGGTTCTGTCGTTCCCATCGCTTCGCGATTAATGGTTAGGTCTGGATTTTACAACGGAGCCTCTAATGAAATTTGTTCTTGAGTCAATACTCTCAGTCTTTATTGACTCGGGGCTCTTGATTTTATTGTTCTATAAGAACGATTTTGTTTAATTAGGGATCAATTTCAATTAATGCTTTATTACATTTCCCTTTATGAGATGAATCATCCACCTTACATATTGGAATTCTATATCATAGATCTTTTTTTTTTTTCTTTCTTTCTCTCACCTTTCCATTTATCCATATACTTTACTTTTATTGTTTCACAACCCCGAATCAAATTGGTTTTTTTTATCCAAAAAAGATTTCAGTTGCTACAATGATATGACCAATATATCATATCTCGACTGGTTCTTTATATCCAGATAATGCGAAACGATGAGTTGGTTATTAGTTCATACTATGGGCTGGTATTTTTTTTGAATCTAACCCTAAAAAAACCAACGAGTCACACACTAAGCATAGCAATTATATCGAATCAAATGATTAATGGAATTTTTATTCAACCTTATAGAATTATTTGTTTTGATTTAACAGACAAAAAAAAGAATGAAAGAATTTTTTTTGTTCTATTCTATTACCTGATAGACCTAAACTAAAGATAAGTCAAGTAAAGGCTTATTATTACTCGTCTACAAATATCCAAATTTTGATACCTAAAGCCCCATAGATAGTTCGAACTGTATAGGAACAGTAATCAATTTTAGCCTTAATGGTTTGTAGAGGCACCCTACCTTCTCTGATCCATTCGACACGTGCAATTTCTTTTCCGTCGATACGCCCTGCAATTTGTATTTGAATTCCTTTTGTACCTGCCTGTTCAGTTAATTCAATAGCTTTTTTCATTGCTTTGCGGAATGACACTCTATTTTTTAATTGTCCGGCTATAAATTCTGCAAGAATATTAGGGTGTCCGTAAGGATTTGCAATTCTTGTAATAGCCATGTTTAGTTTACGGTTCACAGAATTAAGTTCTTTTTGTATATTCATCTGTAATTCTTCGATTTTTTGATGTTCTATTAATAACTTTGGGAATCCCATATAGATTATGACTTGAATCAAGTCGATTCTTTTTTGAATCTCTATACATGCAATTCCCTCGACACTAGAAAAAATTTTCATATTTTTTTTTATATAATTCTTGATACAATCTCGTATTTTTTGATCTTCTTGTAGATCCTCGGAATAATTTTTTGGTTGTGCAAACCAAAGGGAATGATGACCTTGGGTTGCACCAAGTCTGAAACCAAGCGGATTTATTTTTTGTCCCATAATCCCCCACTAGTATTACTATACATATGATGACCTCTTGTACTTATTTTTTTTTTTTTTTTTTATTCAGTTTTTTTAAACATAATATGGTCTATTTTTTGTGAATATATTTATCTTCAAATGCAAATGAATCTAAATATTCTTCCTCTACATCTAAATCTTTCAGTACAATAGTTATATGACAAGTGGGTCTTTTTATCGGATAACCCCGTCCTCGAGCTCGAGGTTTTAATTTTTTCACAGTGTTGCCCTCGTTGACTTCAGCTTTACTAATTATTAAATTTGCTTCGTTGAA